ATCTTTTAAATTTCATTATAGATCCATTCCGAATATAGGGATCGTGCTAAAGATTCAAAACCCTTTTTATTTTCTACTTTGATTTTTCTAATCAGAAAGAGATGAAATAAATCCAACAGATTTAAAACTGATTCTTATTCTTAGGTTCATCAAATAGGGAATGCTTCTCTAGAAAGTCTAATATCCGTTTTATATCTTCTACAGGAAGGTCAATTCTCATTCTCACAAGATCCTTGTGGGTGAGATTCAAAAGTTCCGATAATGTATGTATATTGGACCTTTTTAGACAATTATAGGTCCTGCGACTTAATCCTAATTGGTCGATAAAAATATATTTTAATACCTCTTTTCTTTCCATTTTAGTTATATTTAGTAGTTTATAATTAAAGGTTAGATTATGTAGTTTATAACTACAGGTAAAAAGGGGGTATGTATGAAACCTGCCTTGAAACCCCTTTTGATCGTCTTCTAGATCAAAATTTAGATCCTGTTCTTCCGCATCTAGGAAAGGAATAAATAAATTAATCAAATTACGAGAAGCTTCGTAAAGTGCTTCTTTAGGAGTTAAACTTCCATCCGTCCATATTTCGAGAAAAAGTATTTCTTGTTTTTCATTTCCAAAAGAATGAATACTATAATTCGCATTTCGAACAGGCATGGAGACAGTATCTATAGGAAAACTTCCATCTTGATAGTCTTTCGTGGTTTTCATACGGCGACCCCTCTCGATTTGTAATTCAATACGCAAATCAATTGGTTTCGTCAGGCTAGCTATACGCTGTGCAGTATCAACTATTTCCACAGAGGGTGGTAAGATGATATGTCGAGCAGTTACGATTTCAGGACCCTTGGCGCAAATAGATGCGTTGCGAGTTCCATACAGATCACTTCTCAATACAACCCTTTTCAAATTCATTAAAATTTCATATACTGATTCTTCAACACCAGATATCATAGAATATTCGTGCGGTGCGTTTTCAAATTTGGCACGCGTGATACACGTTCCTTCTATTTCTCCAAGCAAAGCTCTTCGCATCGCGATACCTATCGTATCCGCTTGGCCTTTCATAAGTGGAGACAAAATGAAACGGCTATAATGAAGTCGCTTACTGTCGGTTCTTGATTCAATACACTTCCAACGCGGTGTCCTAGTGGATACTTCGAATTTTTCTTGAGTCATTTTTTTTTTAATTCTTTAATAAACAAAAGTTCTATGATAGATAAAGAAAGCGTAAGTAATATTTTTTCTTTTTTTTTTTTTCATTTTTTGCAGCTGATTGAAGTGTTTCTTTCTATATACTTGAAATCCGCTCAATTATTATTATTATTTCTACACACGTCTTTTTTTAGGAGGCCTACATCCATTATGTGGAAGAGGGGTTACGTCACGTATGGAACTTACAAGTATACCACTTTTACGAATAGCTCGTAATACTGCATCTCTTCCGATACCAGCACCCTTTATCCTGACTTCTGCTCGTTTCATACCCTGATCCACTACTGTACGAATAGCATTTCCTGCTGCGGTTTGGGCAGCAAATGGTGTCCCTTTTCTTGGTCCTCTGAATCTACAAGTACCAGCGGAGGACCAAGAAACCACCCGACCTAGCACATCTGTAACAGTAACAATAGTATTGTTGAAACCCGCTTGAACATGAATAACTCCTTTTGGTATTCTACGTCCACTCTTACGTGAACCAATACGCCCCCACCTACGTGAACCAATTCTTGGTCTAGTTTTTGTCATATTTTATCATCTCATAAATATGAGTCAAAGATATACGGATATATCCATTTCATATCAAAACGGATCCTTTATTTGTCCATCGGGTCCTTTAGAAAATCCATTTTTATTTTTAGAGAGATTACTTTTGTCTCTGTTTATGTCTCGGATTGAAACAAATTACTACAATTCGTCTCCTCCTACGGAGCAGTCGACATTTTTCACAAATTTTACGAACCGAGGCCCTTATTTTCATATTTTTTATTCCTTGCCTTAATTCCGAATCTATTCCTTGTAAGAAAATAAATCTCTTGAAATTTTGAACCTCGAATTGTATTTCCACGAAGGAATGTTTAAAAAGTAACTCACACCTAATTGTTCCTAATTGTTGTTCGAATCTTTATCTTTATCTTTCTTGGGAAGTCTATAAACTATACGTCCCCTGGTTGAATCATAAGGGCCCACCTCAATTAGAACTCTATCTCCTGGTAGTATCCGTATAAAATTTCGTCGGATCTTCCCCGAAATATAACCGAGAATCAGATCTTCGTTATCTAAACGAACCCGAAACATACCATTTGAAAGCGATTCAGTAATTAAACCCTCATAAATCGATTTTTTTTCTTTCTCTTTCATTTCGAGTAACCTCCTTGAACCAGAAACTAATAAAATAAAGGTAAGGGCGGGTGATATTAAACAACCTATCCTTCCTCTCTTTTGTCATAAATAGACGAAGTTGCGGATCCAATTCGGATACCAGAGGGATCACCATATATAACACAAAACCTCCCCTCCAATTCCTTCTAGTCTAGCTTCTCGATCTGTCATTATACCCCGAGAAGTCGAAAGAATTACAACTCCCATTCCACCGAAAATTCTAGGAATTCGTTGATAGTTGGAATAGATTCGTAGACCGGGTCGGCTGATACGCTTGAAAATCTTTCTATATGTTCCTTTCCTATTTCTTCTATGTCGCAGGGTTGAAACCAAGAAAGATTTGTTGTTTTCCCGATGTTTTCTAACGTTTTCAAGAAAACCCTCTCGTAGAAGTATTTTCACAATGCTTTCGGTGATCTTAGTGGATGCTATTCGAACCGTTCCTTTTTTATCCGTGTCGGCATTTCTTAGAAAAGTTAATATATCGGCAATAGTATCCCTATTCATGTCGAACTAGAATTATTGGTGCCTCCTCGTTTTGATATAATCAACATGTTCTGTTTTTTTTTTTTTTTATGTGAATTTTTCATTATTTATTTACGAATTGTTAAAAGTATATGCCTGAAACACAATCTACTGGTTGATCTATTTCAGATAACCGACTATATCATAGTCCCACCCACTAGTATTTAGAATACTTCAGGAGCTAATGAGACTATTTTAGTAAAATTCAACTGTCTCAATTCTCGAGCGATTGCTCCAAAAACTCGAGTTCCTTTTGGATTTCCTTCTTTATTAATGACAACTGCTGCATTGTCATCATATCGTATTATCATACCGTCGTCACGTCGGAGTTCTTTACGGGTACGTACAATTACAGCCCTGATCACTTCTGATCTTTCGAGAGGCATATGGGGCACTGCCTCTTTGATTACAGCAACAATAACGTCACCAATACGAGCATATCGGCGATTACTAGCTCCTATGATTCGAATACACATCAATTCTCGAGCCCCGCTGTTGTCCGCTACATTCAAATGGGTCTGAGGTTGAATCATATCATTTTTTTTTTTTTTGAATTGAATCTCTTCTTTCAATGCCAAGGTCGAAGGAAAAAAGAAAGAAATATTGTCTTTCCAAAAATAGAAATAAGGAAATCTAAATCTGCGATTGTCTTTTTCATCACAAATATCCGGTTCCACACCCCTATCTCGCAATAATGAATTGCGTTCGTATAGGCATTTTGTATGCAGCTATTGAAATAGCTGCTCTGGCTACCGTTTCGGATACTCCACCCATTTCATAAAGTATTCGACCCGGTTTAACAACAGAGACCCAGTATTGGGGGGATCCTTTCCCCGAACCCATACGTGTTTCCGTAGGTTTTACAGTCACGGGTTTGTCGGGAAATATACGTACCCATATTTTTCCACCACGGCGCGCATATCGTGTTATTGCTCGTCTCCCTGCTTCTATTTGTCTAGATGTGATCCAAGCGGGTTCAAGTGCCTGAAGAGCATATTTCCCGAAACAAATATGATTGCCTCGATAAGATATTCCCTTCATTCTTCCTCTATGTTGTTTACGGAATCTGGTTCTTTTGGGGTTATAGTTGATGGTTGTTTCTCAATCCCATCTCTACTGCAGAACCGGACATGAGAGTTTCTTCTCATCCGGCTCCTCGCGAATGAAACGATTCAACAATATTACAGATACACGTGTATTTTTTGAAAAAAAAAAAAAAATACACTAAATCGTGGGATTTATTGATATTGAATCTGTTACGTAGGAATCCGTATATCTTGTATACTTTATGTATACGGATATATAGATCTTTCTATATTTCTATATATTTCTATATATCTATATATATTTCTATATATCTATATATATATAGAAATAATGCCTTTTTTTGTTTATAACGAATCCTTGACCCTTACCGAATCGGCTAATAATTTGCAATTCAATAGGGATTTCGCGGGCGAATATTTACTCTTTTCATCTTTGCTTCATTTGTAGGGTTAACCCATCGCCTCTCATAATAAATCAATGGGTTCCCGGTTGGTTCCGCCATCCCACCCAATGAATCATTGGGATTCCGTTTTCAATAGAATCTTCTGCAGTCATAGGTTCCGTCGTTCCCATAGCTTCTCGATTAATGGCTAGGCCTAAGCTCAGCAATGGAGCTCCACAATTCCAATTCGTTCCCAAGTCAATTTCCTCAGTCTCTATTGACTCGAAGCTCTTTATTATTTGTATTTTTTTCTATGAATTGTCTAATTATGGAAGAATCCGTATTGATGCTTTATCACACTGCCTTTTATTGGTATGAGATTATTTATAATAGACCATACATATTGGAATTCTATATCATTTAGATTTTCCTTCTCTCTTTCTCTCATCCTTCCATTTACCCACATCCCTATATTTTCACTTCACAACCCATAATGAATGAAATTTTTCATTTATGAAAAAAGATTTCAGTTGCTACAACTATATGATCGACACATCATATAGTAACTGGTTCCTTGGATATCGATAATACGAAGCAATGAGCTGGTTATAAGTTCTATAGTTATTAGTTAGGGTCCAGTCCATTTTTTGGATTCCCAACTCTAAA